AATTACAACACACTACTATAAGATGCTCTATTTTTACATAGAAATGTGTTCGCTCAAGAAAGACTCCAGAGGATGTTGATCGTAAATAAGAAGATTGTTTACGAATAAATAGGAATAAATATTCGCATTCATATACATAAGAATTATATAGGAACCAAAGGAATTTTTTCTTTCTTTTTGAAAAGGCGTAAATGAATTTCTTTGAAGTAACGAGACTATTCAAATTATGATATTCGTGGAAAAGAAATCGCAATAAATGCAAAGAAGGAACATCCTTGATCCAGCATTGAAGTACTTGAACCAAGATTTCCAGATGTATGGGATGAGGTATTAGTAGATCTGACACATAATTCAAATGTAAAAATTTGTCCTCTAAAAAGGGAAATATTGAATGAATAGATCGTAAATTCTGATATTTTAGTATTTTTTTTTCTTCAGAAGATTCAGAAAAAGATACTAATTGCGACGAGAATGGAATTTCCAGAATGACTCCAAAACCTTCTGATACCATTTGAGAAGAAAAATGAGAAGAAAAAAAATTCTTGTACTCCCAAAATTCTTTTTTGTTAGAATCATTAAACGAAGAAATAAAAAAATTCTGTTGATACATTTGAGTAATTAAACGTTTCACAAGTACTAAACTAGATTTCTTGTCATAACCAATAATTTCCACGGGTTCGTAAAAAATCAAACTATTGAAGTTATGATCATGAGCAAGTGAGTAAATATACTCCTGAAAGAGTAGCGGATATAGGAAGTTTTGTTGCCGAAATCCATAAATTTTGCCATTTACGTACATTTATACTGATGAAAACAAAAAAGGGAGTCGCTTCTTGTGTTATTGTTATTAAATGATAACATAGTGCAATATGGTCAGAACGGCGTATGTGTATTGTATATTATACGTAGTATATTCTTTATACTTTTATACTATACTATACTAGTACTATAAATAACACTGTAGTATATTAGTGTATTATTAGTATATACAGTAATATACAGTATTACACTACAGTAATACAATTACATTACATTTTTTTTTAGATATCCTTTATTATAAAATTATATACTTTATTATTATATTATATTTATTTTAAGATATCTTTTATATTATTTTATAATTATATGTATATATACATATTTATTAAAACATATTTATTAAAACATATTTATTAAATATTTATTATATATACATATATACATACTGTTATATTTATGTTATATTTATATTGATTGTGATGTAAATAATGTAATGGTAAAAGATGTAAATAATGTAATGGTAAAAAGGTTATATAGATTATATAAAAGTTAACAACAAATAAAGAATATATACCCCGGAGACAGAGAGCCCAATCAACAGATCTTTTTTCTTTCCCTTTCTATACAATCGGATTTATTGTTAATATAACTAGAATAACAATAAAAGAAATAAATAAAATATAAAATAACAAGAAGAAAAATAAGGAAAAGGTATAAAATCTTTTATTTTCACAACCCGATCGCTCTTTTGACCTTGGAATAAATTTTTTTTATCAGTATACTATTTCTTAGTACACATCTGTCTTAAATTTTAAATAAAGAATAATTAGGATTCAAGAAAAAAAAAAAGAATCAATGGTCCACTCACAATTAACAAGAGAACCTTTTCCCGCATCAGGCACTAATCTATTTTTAACGTCTAATTAGATCGGGTCTTCATTCAAATTAATTCAAATTAAGAAGATAAGCTCGTTACTTTTTCGTCTTACTCGAATTGGAGCCATAAGGCTCTATCCATTTATTCACTAGACCCAACTAGAATTCTTATGTTATATTATGAGTATTAAATTTTTTTATGATTATTTTATTTATTAAAATTATATTTCATATTTAACGACATGCTCTTTTTTCCATTCATTACCTTTCAGGATCAGTCGCGTTCTTATAAACTCTACCAATAGTCTTGACGAATTCCTTCCTTCATCCAAATGTGTAAAAGATCATAGTCGCACTTAAAAGCCGAGTACTCTACCGTTGAGTTAGCAACCCGGATCTATATGATGTGTAGATATGATCAAAATAAAATAATAAAAAAAAATAAAAATCAATGGAATTGAACTGCACAACTACATCAAAACATGGAACTAGGAAAAAAACAAATCTAAACAACAAAATATCAATAGGATCCGATTCAAAAAACAAGAGATTCAAAATCGAATTGGCAAATTGACAAATCACCAAAATTCTTCCAATTTTTTATTTAGTTAAAATCCATTTTGTATAAAGTATAAAATACGGAAGAGGAAATCCAGCAAACCCATCCATTTTACTAAAATGAAGGAAAATGCTAATAGGGAGTGGAGATAAAAAGATCTATTTATCTACGAGATAATTATATCTGTTCGATACGCCATTGTCAATATGAATGGACTTTTTTTTTTATTTTTTTTTATAAAAAATTAAATAAATAAATAAAATAAAATATAAATATTAGTAATAAAATATAAATATTAGTAATATAATTAATATTAATATAATATAATATATAATAATAAATATAATATAATTAGAATTAAATAAAATATTGTATTGGATATTATTAGATATTGGATTAGCACAACACAAATGATAAATAAGAGATTTGAGCGTAAAAAATAAGGTAGATATAAAATATAGAAAACAAAATAAAAATATCAGGTTTCCTTAATCAAAAAATAAATAAAAATAAATAAAGGTACAATACAAATACAAGAAAAAGGATTACCCCCCCCTGTTGGGGGGGGTTACACAACAAGAAAAAAAGAAATAAAATAAACTAAATTAAGTAAGAATAAGATAAGATAGAACAAGAAAAGACCAAACTTTGAATAAAGAATTACACAAGGATAGGTACTAAGGATAGGTACTAGCTTTTTATATTCATGACTTTTATTCTGATCAAAATAAACTCGAAATTCTTTATTTAAAGAGTTCTGCCTTCCTTAAAATATTATGAACAGTTCCTGTGGGTTGAGCACCCTTTTCAAGGAAATATAGAATAGCAGGAACATTTAAATAAGTTTGATTATTTATCGGATCATAAAAACCCACTTTTCGAAGATCTCTTCCTTCTCTTCGGGATCGAACATCAATTGCAACGATTCGATAGATGGCTCATTGGGATAGATGTAGATAAAGGATGCCCCCCCTAGAAACGTATAGGAGGTTTTCGCCTCATACGGCTCAAGAAAAGATGATTCTAAATTCTATTCTATATACTATATATTCTATAATTATACTATTTATACTATATTATATCTTTACAGATATCTTTACAGAAAAAAAAATCTCAGTCGTACTCCTAACTCAAGTTGGATAGTTTTAAAAGAGTTCGAAAGGAAATCTTTATAATTTATTGAGCTGTCTCTAACTTCTTTTTTTGTCTACTTTAGGATCTATTTTTTTTTTTGCTCATTCTGATCCAATTGTTGAGACAAGTGAAAATAGTATTTACTTGTTCCGGAATTCGTTGTCTTTGCTTTACGACTTGTGAAATCTTTGGGTTTAGACATTACTTTGGTGATCCTTACTCCTTTTCAAAAAGGTAGCAACATACCTTTTTTTATATGGAAAAAAGAACAATCATACGAAAGATTGATTTCTTTGTGATACACTTTTGATCAAAACAGTTTTTAAATTTCGACAAATTTGACTTTTTTTTTATTTCAAACTTGTTAAAATTTTAACCTCTCCATTTATATATTCTATTGATGATCTATTTACAAAGTTGGTCTAACTTATTGATTGTCACTAACCCTAGATTATTCTCCCGATAAATAAATCAATCGTTTTTACTCGAGCTCCACCATATGCTATACCATTAGTCTTTTTATTTACCAACCTAAGGCAAATGAAATTAGGTTCCTAGCAGGACAAACTATGTCGAGACAAGAGCATCTTCATTCCTATAGAAAATGATGGATGGCAAAATCCACAGTCAATCATGTCCTTCAAGTCGCACGTTGCTTTCTACCACATCGTTTCAAACGAAGTTTTACCATAACATCCCTCTCCCTTGATTTTTATTTTGAAGCGTATGCAATTGATTCAATATGGAATCATGAATAGTCATTGGCTGAACCGATATATAATAATTTACACTTACCTATCCATAGATAGATAAGTTTTTGTCCGAAAAGGATTTCACTTAAATTAACCCCATATTTTATCATATGAAGAAAATCACATGAAAAAAAATCTTTTATTTTTACTTTTATTCAAATATTAAAATGAAAAAGAAATCCCCATGAATGGCTAAAGATTTTCAGCTACTTAAACTAATCATAAAAACTATAACTATAGTAACTTTATACTAAACTAAATATTTCATTTCAATATTCAATAAAAAATATTAAATTAAATATTTTAATATTTTTTGAATGAAAAGAAAGATATGATTCTAAGAATCATTATTAAATTTCAGAATAAAGGAATAGAGAAGAATCCCTCGTTTATGATGAATAACGACCTGGGACGGAAGGATTCGAACCTCCGAGTAACGGGACCAAAACCCGTTGCCTTACCGCTTGGCCACGCCCCATTTTTCTTTTTTTTCTAAGAAAACCTAAACTCAATATTGATTATTCGTCAATAACCAACCAAAATAAATATAGGGACATGTTGTCCCTAGGATTCAACACATGTAGATATAGAATAAAAAAGATTCATTGATCATTACATAAAATTCAATTAAGATATTGTATGAAAGTCGAATTCCTTATATTCTAAGTATTTTAATTTAACTTGATTGTAGAATGTAAGGAAGTATTTTTGATTGAGGAGAGGTAAAAGAAAAAGAAGAATTTTTTTTATCTTTTATCCACCTTTTTTATTTTTATCTCATAAAAACAACTCAATCAAATCTTATAATTTATTATCATTTCAATTTCATTTTAAAGACCAAGAAAAAAATGTTTGTTATGTTTAATACTTTTAGTTTAATCTGTATCTGTCTTAATTCTAACCTTTATTCGAGTAGTTTTTTCTTCGCCAAATTACCCGAGGCTTATGCCTTTTTCAATCCAATCGTAGACGTTATGCCAGTTATCCCTGTACTCTTCTTTCTCTTAGCCTTTGTTTGGCAAGCTGCCGTAAGTTTTCGATAAAAAATGAATCTCTATTCAATTTATATTCGTGATTTCTTCGATAAAAAAAAATGATATTTTGATTAAAAAAATAAATAAGATCGGATAAGTCTGACATTAGGAACCCTCGATTAAAAAAGCTAAATTCTGGTATTTTATATTGATATATTGAATTGAATTTTAAATTTTAATAAGGGAGCGATGATTTTTGATCAGCTTATTTCTTCCTTTGTTCTAACCTTCTCTTTCTAAGATCCCATACAATATCTAATTATAGATATGACAATAAATTTTTGTTAACGAAAAAATCCGAATCTTATTACATTAGTATTACATTAGAAAGAAATTTGTGAAAATGAATTTTAAAAACTTACTTTTTTAATCTTTAGAGTGCCATATCAAAATAATGTAAATATATTAATGTATAGCGTGTGTCGTAAAATAGGTGATCTATTTCCTTTTTTAAATAAATGATATTATTTATCTTGGAGATTGTGTAATGCTTACTCTTAAACTCTTCGTTTACACAGTAGTAATATTCTTTGTTTCTCTCTTCATCTTCGGATTCTTATCTAATGATCCGGGGCGTAATCCTGGGCGCGAGGAATAAAAAAAGAGATGAGATTCGTTTTTAGTTTTTCATAGGTAAATCTATCAATAAATGGAATAGATACTAGATAAAGAAAGATAAAAATTTCATAAAAATAAAAGAAAATTAATAATAAAAAATTCTTCAAAATTATAAAAATTAAAGTGATCGGGTGGGTCGGAGAGAGGGGGATTCGAACCCCCGGTGCGAAAAATTCGTACAACGGATTAGCAATCCGACGCTTTAGTCCACTCAGCCACCTCTCCCCATTCAAAAATTCAAGTTTATCGTGTGATGTGACACGTGAAGCCAAGATTGAGAAAAATTTGTATTTTCCTTCTTTTTTATTAATTATAAGATTAAGTAATCTAAAAAAAAAAAAGTAATGTAATCATTGTATATAAGAATATAATTAAGAATATAATAAGAATATATACTTCACTTCTTTCATTTTAAATGAAATTCGAACAATAACAATAGATAAAAATCTAATAACTAAAATATAGAAAAAGTGTAATAAAAACACATAAAAAAATGGATATGGATAAAGTGTCAGATATCCACGAATTTGATCAGTAATTAAATTTTTATAATGAGTCGAAACAGATTTCTACATATAGAAAGAATACTTTATTTCTTATTTCTTTGATTTTGTACAAAGGGTTCGTTTACCCGGCCTGGTTAAGTACTGGCCGGGCCAGTACTTCTTTTGTTCCAACGAACAAAAGAATTTTTGTTTTTATATTAAATCAAAATTCTTATCGAAACAAGAAGAGATATTTTGATTCCCATTATTAGTTATTAGAAATAGTGTTAGATTCTAATATATAGATTTATATAGATTATCTTCGAAATTCTCTAAATTATCTATAATCCAGTAAATTATCTTAAATTCTCTATAATCCAGGTTAATGTTAATATATATTAATATTATTAATTTTAATTTATATTTATTAATATTATTAATATTTATTATCTTAATCTTATTTCTATATTTCTATCTATTTCTATATACTATATATATTTATACTATCTATATTTCTATCTATTTCTACATACTATATATTTTTATATTATTTATATTATATATTTATATTATATATAATATATTATAAATATAAAAATTATAAATATAAAATATAATTTGATTTTATTTTCTTTCAAGCCCGCGTCAGAACAAAATACATGTCAATGCTGAAATTTTAATGATTCTGATGCTATCTTTATCTTGACTGTGTCTCATTACTTTTTTGTCCAAATAGTGTTGGACAAATGGTCCATTCATATCCAATAATGAATATGTAGCGGGTATAGTTTAGTGGTAAAAGTGTGATTCGTTCTATTAACAACTTCAATAGTTAAGCGGTCTTTCCATTTTTTATTTTTCATATTCAGATCAAAAACTTTATTTCTTAAAAAGATTTAATCCTTTATCACCCAATATTTTATTTGAGGAAATAAAATACATTCTCACGATTTCTATCCAAAAGTCAATCAGAATTGGAATAAAAAAAATTGGATTATGAAGTCGAGAAGCATAATTTTTTTGATTGGATCAATTCTTTCAATTGAATGAGTATGAATAAAGGGTCTATGGATGATAGTAGAAAACTTTCAATCGTAACTAAATCTTCAATTTTTGTGCTGAACTGGAAAAGGGAGATTGAAGCCAAATAGCTAGAAAACGATGGTTTTAGTTTACTAGAACCCTTTATTGTTTCAGCTCGGTAGAAACAAAATTTTTTCCCTTAGGATCCCACGAGTAGAAATAGGGAACGAAGTAACTAGATTATAAAGATTTGATAGAAT